ATGAGGAGGACGACAGACCCACTCACGATCTACTTTAGTAGATCGTGAGTGGGTCTGTCGTCCTCCTCATTATAGTCCGCCTAGAATCCATAGCATTTCGTCGGAATACATCCTGTCTTTTCACCTTAGTAGTCCTATGCATAGTCAGTACTATAGCCCCAATCATGGCTACTAATAAAATCAGACTAGAAACCAAAAACCAGACGAAATAGTAGGTATAAAGTAAATTGCCCAATGTTTCCAAATTAGTCCAACTTCGTACCTTTCCGGCATAAACCGTATATCTCAGAGAGGTCGTATTTCTTTGGGTTGGTAGTAATGGAATGCTTTCATTATCTAAAATGAAGAACATCTCCCACCAAAAGATCAGTCCAATAATACCACTCACTGGTAAATAGCGCAATACTTCTTCGTGAATCTCCGCTATTTGAATATGGAACATCATAACAACGAATAGGAATAAAACGGCTATAGCTCCTATATAAACTACTGGGAAGATCATAGCGAAGAAGTCGAGACCTAACAAAATAAGTAAACCTGAAGTGTTGCGAAAGACTGGGATGGGAAACAAAACGGAATGTACCGGATTTTTAGCACGTACAACCATCAAACCAGAGACCAAAGCAGGGCTCGACAAAACAGAAAGTATCATAGAAGAAGGCGTTAATAGCCCTTTTACAGGATATCTATGAAACATAGGGCACAAAATGCCTATGTTTCAAAGGGAACATAATAGGTTGAGGGAACAAGGACCCTTGCCCACAGAAAGCACAACTAGACACCACAGCAGAGGCTTTAGACAAATGACTTTGATCCACATTAGGAGAAACTCTACCTTCTCTTTACGCACGTGAAATCCTTTTTATGCCCGCCCATTTGAAGCATCATCGACTTGGTTTTCAACCTAAGCTATTTCATAACCAGAAAAGACCTCTCTTTCGGGATCAGTCCCGCCCCTAGATGTAGTAGTCAATCAGCGGGACATTCAAAGAAGCTATGCACCTTCACTTCATGTTAATGAATGGAAGCCCTTTTCATCCTAATCTCATCTACTGAAAAGGGAAGGCCGGGCGTAGCGCGTTCTCTTTTTGCATAGGCTAGCCGCATCATTAAACACTTTGCGAAACGCGGAAAGGAATCATTGCAGAAGAAAGGTATAACGGTGGGGGTACCGTTACGGGATTAAGCCTTTAAGCATGCAGATGAGTGTTTGCTGTCAGCCCCCAATCCTTCGGTTTTATTCTTGTAATAAGGAGTTCATGTTCATACTGACGCATCCACTCTATGCCATTGGATGTATGTTGGCGCAGGAAGGGCCGCTTGATCACCCCATCTACTTTGCAAGTAGACGACTTTCCGCTTGGGAATTAGATAAGCACCGAACCCTCTTTATCATGATCCGACCCGAGATTGAGCACCAGAGCTGCTCATAACAAGGTACCGAAAAGAAGAATGTGATGAGTTCATATTCTCCAGAAAAGACTATAAACCAAAGGATGAAAAAACCCGTTTGTGCTCTCGTCTTTCCCGCTTCCATCTTCGGTGGACGGCCCCCCTATCTATCTCTTAAAGCTTCTATGCGATCATATCATGTAGCTATTTATTGGTGCCTTTGCTCCCCGCGGCTTCTTTTACTATTGCTCTGCCGCCATCCCTGCTATTGCTTATGGGACTGAATCAATAAAAAAACTAGATTAAGTGCTTATACCCTGGGAACCGGGTATTCAATGGGCTATGAATCCGGATATTGACTCCTTTATGGAACTTAAACTGAGATTCAAGGCTTGACTAAGGGGCGTGCTACCGAAACGACTTATTTAGGCTCTCTTACTAGTCTAAGTAAAAGTAAGGACTTAGCTTTGCCGGGGGATGAGTCTGATCCATCTCCTATCCTTCTTGGGAAAGCTGTGGGAATAACCTCTTGGTAGGTAGCTCGTGCATACCAAAGTTTTAGTGCTTGCTGACTTTTTTAAACCACCTTGCTGACTTTTCTGAAATGAAAAAAGATCGGACTTACCTGAAAGTGGACGTTTAGGAAGTGGTTTAGCGTATATATGGTGAGTTACACCGTAAACGACTCAACTCTGACCGGTATTGTTCTTGCAGGGTTTTGGAGTGAATTCAGTGATAGCTAGGAACTAGCCATATCCGGAGTGTAAGTTCCATTTCATCTAGTGGACTTGGAAAGTCAGCTTACTCTAAGAAGCGAGTTCGTCTATTGCTCGGGAACAGATATTTAGAATCCAGAGAGGGAAGACAGCTTCATCCGTACTTCATGCCTTAACGTTTTTTCCCTTTCCTCTGCCTATGATATTTTATTTTGAAAGAAAGCCTTCTTCCATCTCGAGGGGATACTCGCTTATTCAGTATCGGACCATCTATAGCAGTCATATCCGTTTTTCTAAGTTATTTAGTAATTCCTTTTGGTTATAAGCTTGTTTTAGCCGATCTTAGTATTGGGGTTTTTTTCTGGATCGCCGCTTCAAGTATTGCTCCCGTT